TAGATAAAAGATAATACGATAGGGCAGATGCGGTGTAAAAAAAGTGTATAATATATATATATATATATATATATATATATATATAAGTGAATGTTGTTTATGTTATGTAGTATAAATCAAGTACAAAGTTTATTTTAGGGTGGTGAGTACTTGTATACTAGCGTTTATGTCAGATTAGTTATTCTTGTTTTTGGGGTTTGGCAAGAAGTAAATAACTATATTGGGCTGAATGTTAGTTTAACGGGGGTAGGGGGGTTTGCGATAATAAACATTTGTTTTGTGTGTTTGGTGTTGTTTAGGCGGAAATTCACTGGTGAAGATTTTTGTAAAAAAATATGTCTTATAAGCATTAATTAAATAATACCATATAGGTATCTTGTACGACCAATCATATTGAACGTAGGTCCAGTTTCACTGATTTGGCAGGTATCACTTATGCCGGCCTGAGAACACAAAGAGAAAAAAATACCTACGATATGCAAGTAAGACCACGAGTAGCAAGGTTATTAGATTAATGTCTAGAACTTACTGACCAAAGGCAACAAAAGGTCTTGGAAAGATCAGGTTGACCCGTCTTAGTTAACCGTCCTACGAGGGTGTAACCAGAGGTCTTGGAAAGATCAGTTGTGGGGATGTGCAATCAAGGCGCGTGAAGAGCAGGACATCGTACATTACTAACAAGGGTTGATGGTTTCTCGTGAGTTATTGATTAAGAGATAACCATGGATAACGATGATAGTCGTGTTGTAGATAATTATCTAATATTATGTCTTAAAATCATTGATTTAATTATACCTCAATAATAGGCATGTGGTTAATATATTCCAGTATAATTAATGATTTTATGTTATTAGTTTAATTAAGCGGTAATATTACTAGTGATATGCATGGGGAAAGTAAATTTATGCACGATATACATAGCAGTGTATATAGGGTACTACTCTAGTGTGACTAGGTAGGGGGAATGCGGCTAAAATATAGCGTAAAAATGCGTATCTTTTATCAAAGGGTAGTTTAATAAAAGATTCCGGTTTTGGGGACCGGTGATAAAGGTTTAAGTCCTTTTCTTTTGATATTCTAGGAAGATTTTAGGTCTTCGATCTTTGGTTTACAAGGCCAATGCTTTGGGTTAATTAAGCTACTAGAATATTTTAGTTTAATTATTTTATTTTCTATTAGGCCTGCTACTGGTATAAGTGCTAATAGGACGGTGAAATAGGTGATGGAGGCTATTTGTCCGATTAAGATGAAGGGGTTTTCAACTGGTTGTCCCCCAATTCACGTTAGGATTAGTAGGTCGGCTACTAGGATTCAGAATAGGGTTTGGGTGAATGGTCGGAACATGGCTGTTCGTTGTTTGGATGTGTGTAAGATTGGCAATATAAAGAGGATGAGGATTGAGGATAGTAGGGCAAGTACACCTCCTAATTTATTTGGAATTGATCGTAGGATTGCATAGGCAAAGAGGAAGTATCATTCTGGTTTAATATGTGGGGGAGTAATAAGAGGATTGGCTGGAATGAAGTTGTCTGGGTCTCCTAAGAGGTTGGGTGAGAATAGTGCTAGTAATAGTAGTAAGGTGAGTATTAGGATTATGCCTAGGAGGTCCTTGTATGAAAAGTATGGGTGGAATGGGATTTTATCAGTATTTGAATTGAGTCCTGTTGGGTTATTTGAGCCAGTTTCGTGAAGGAAAAGTAGGTGTGTTATTGCGAGGCCTGCAATTGTAAAAGGTAGTAAGAAGTGGAGTGTAAAGAATCGAGTTAAAGTTGCATTGTCTACTGAGAATCCACCTCAAATTCATTGTACTAGTGAGGTGCCAATATAGGGGATAGCTGATAGGAGGTTGGTAATTACGGTAGCTCCTCAAAATGATATTTGTCCTCATGGTAGAACATATCCTATGAATGCGGTGGCTATGGTTAGTAGTAATAGTATAATTCCAGTGTTTCAAGTTTCTTTGTACAGGTATGAGCCGTAGTAGATTCCTCGTCCAATGTGCATGTAGATACATATAAAGAATAGAGAAGCGCCGTTGGCATGGAGGTTTCGAATGAGTCAGCCGTATTGTACGTCTCGAATTGTATGGGTAACTGATGAGAATGCTAGTGATATGTCAGATGAATAGTGTATTGCTAGGAAGATACCGGTAGTGATTTGCAGGATTAAGCAGATGCCGAGTAATGATCCGAAGTTTCATCAGGCTGAAATGTTTGAGGGGCTTGGTAGGTCAATGAATGAATTGTTAATGATTTTTATGATTGGATGGGTTTTTCGGATTACTTTCATTTGTAAGTTCTTGTAGTTGAGTATACAACGGTGGTTTTTCGAGCCGTTAGTCTTGGTTAGAGTCCATGCGGGAATTATGATGTATTATCTTTTTATATTTAGTTTTTGTTATGGGGTATGGGTAGTATGTATGTCTTGTTGTTCGTCGCCTTATTATGGGGTTTTTGGTTTATTATTTGCGGCGAGTTTTGGTTGCGGGATGGTGGTTGGTGTTGGGGGGTCTTTTATTTCTTTAGTGTTGTTTTTAATTTATTTAGGTGGAATATTGGTGATTTTTGCTTATGCAGTTTCTTTGGTGGAGGAGTTTAGTGTTGTATCTTATTTTAATGTAAAGAAATGGGGTTTTGGGTTAATATATACTTTTATTGTTGTTTGTCTTTTGATGACTAATTTTTGGTTGTGAAATTTGGAGTTGTTGGGTGAGGTTGTAATGGATGTTAGTGGGTTTTCTATTGTCCGTTTAGATTTTAGTGGATTAGCATGGCTTTATAAGGATGGTTGTCTAATGTTTTTTATGGTTGGTTGGTTTTTATTGATGACTTTGTTTGTTGTGTTAGATTTGGTTAGTGACTTATTTCGAGGGGGTGTAGTTGGATACTAAGTTACTATTAATAGTAGTGTTATTGTTAGTATGAATGAGATTATATAGGTTTTGATTAAACCTTTTTGTAGATAGGGGATTATAATGGAAGGAGTGATTTGTAGTTTAGCTAGTCCTTTTGGGCCTGTGTAGTCGTATCAAGATTGATCTAATAGGTGGGTTGCAATATTTTGGTTGAATTTTAGGAGTATGTTTGATATTGAACGGTGTTTTACTAGGTCATAATATCCTAGTATAATGGAGAAATTTATGGCAGAGGAGGATTTTTTGGGTAGTTTGTCTATTGTTAGGATTAATTGTAGGGCTAGTAGGGCGCTTAGAATTGATATTGTTAGTGCTATGGTTTTAATGTGTGTGGGTATAGTTATTAGGGGAGTTTTTGTTCATGTGAGATTTCATGAGATTAATAGTCCGGCAACAATGCTTCCTTTAGCAAGGCGGATGATTGGTTTGGTTAGTTTTTGGTCTTCATTTGGTAGAAGTATAGAGATAAATTGTGGGTTGCCTGTTTGTACATGTAGTGTAATTCGTAAACTGTAAATTGCTGTAAATGAGGTTGCAGTAAGTGTTATCAGGAGGGCTCAGGAATTTAGATGGGAGGTAGTTATGGCTTCAATGATGGCGTCTTTTGAGTAAAATCCAGTTAGGAATGGTATTCCTGTGAGTGCTATGTTACCAATTGTAAAGCAGGATGAGGTAGTTGGTATACATTTGTGCAGTCCTCCTATTTTTCGAATATCTTGTTCGTTGTTGAGGTTATGGCTGATTGAGCCAGCACATAGGAATAATATGGCTTTGAAGAATGCATGTATGCAGATATGTAGTAGGGCTAATTGTGGCTGGTTTAGGCCGATTGTAACTATTATTAGGCCAAGTTGGCTTGCTGTTGAGAAGGCAATAATTTTTTTGATGTCGTATTGTGTGATAGCACATAAAGCAGCGAATAGTGTGGTGATAGCCCCTAGACATAGGCAGGCTGATATAGCTGTCTTATTGGTTGAAAGTAGGGGGTGAATGCGAATTAATAGGAAGATGCCAGCAACGACTATAGTACTGGAGTGAAGTAATGCTGAGACTGGGGTTGGGCCTTCTATGGCTGATGGGAGTCATGGATGAAGGCCGAACTGTGCAGATTTTCCTGTGGCAGCTAGGATAAGACCTAGGAGTGGAAGTAGAGGAGTAGGATTGCTAGTATTGGCAAATATTTGTTGAAGTTCTCATGTGTCTTGGTTTGTTGAAAGTCATGATATGTTAAGGATTAGGCCGATATCTCCTACTCGGTTGTAAATTATAGCTTTTAGGGCTGATAAATTTGCTTCTATTCGACTACGTCATCATCCGATAAGCAGGAAGGATATAATTCCTACTCCTTCTCAGCCGATGAAAAGTTGGAATAAATTGTTAGCTGTTACTAGAATTATTATAGCTATTAGAAAAATTAGTAGGTATTTAAAGAATTTTATAAGGTGTGGGTCTTTATGTATGTATGAGTATGTGAATTCTAGAATGGATCAAGTAACATATAATGCGATGGGGATAAATAGGATAGAGTATTGGTCAAATTTGAAGCTTATGTTAATGTTTAATGTGGATGTGATTGATAATTTTATGTTGGTAATAATAAATTCATGTTTGTAGTTTATGAAAATGAATAGTTGAAGTAGGGTAATAAAGAATGCTGTTTTTACAGCTTTTTTTGTTGTTGTAATTGGTCATTTTTTAGTTGGATGGATAATGGATATTATTAATGGTGGAATTAATGTAAGTAGGGCTAATATGAATATTGAGATATGAATAATGTCATGTACTTTTACTTGGAATTGCACCAAGGGTTTATGGTTCCTAAAACCAGTGGATAACTTCTATCCTTTAAAAGTGAGGGAGCTGTGGGATTTAACCTCAGATATAAGAATTAGCAGTTTTTATTGTATAATACCTCTCTCGGTTTATAAGAAGTTTTTAACTTCTATTTTTAGAGCCACAGTCTAATGTTTGTTTTTAAACTATATGAACGTTTGGTCTTGAATTTAATGTAAGACCTATTATTAATAGTATTATTGGTAGAATGTGAAGGGCTATAATTAGATGTTCTCGTGTATGGGTAGGCGAGGTGATTTTGATATAGGATGGTAATTCATTTCATTGTGTTGAGGAGAATATATATAAGGTGTAGATAGCGGTAATTAGGGCTCCTAGTCCTGTTATTAGAATTGTAATGTGGGATCAGTTGAAAATAGCTACGATTATAATTAATTCTCCTATTAGATTAATAGTTGGTGGGAGAGCTATGTTAGTTAAGCTGGCAAGTAATCATCATGTAGCCATTAAAGGAAGTAGAAGTTGTATGTTTCGGGTTAGTAATAGTATTCGGCTATGGGTTTCGTTCATAATTTGTGTTTGCCAGACAGAAGAGTATTGATGATGTTAGTCCATGGGCAATTATTAATGTTGTGGCACCAGTATATGCTTTTTTGGTTTGTGTTAGTGTTGCGGCAATTACTAGTCCTATGTGGGCTACTGATGAGTAGGCGATTAATGATTTTAGGTCTGTTTGACGTAAGCAGATTGAACTAGTTATGATTAGGCCTCACAATGCTAGGATTGTAAATGGATAATGTAGTTTTTTTGGTAAGGGGTAAGCTATCATAGTGGTGCGTATGATACCGTATCCGCCTAGTTTAAGTAGTACAGCTGCTAGGATTATGGAGCCTGCAATTGGGGCCTCTACGTGTGCTTTTGGTAATCATAGGTGTAGTCCGTATAGCGGTATTTTAATTATAAAGGCAGTTAGTAGAGCGAATGATCATATTGTGTGGGTTCATGAATTTGGTGTAGGGATTTGGTTTAGTAATATTATGTATAGGTATAGAGTGCCATTTTTAGTGTTGAATGAAAGAAGTGCAATTAGAAGGGGTAAAGATCCGATTAGGGTGTAGAATAGGAAGTAGGTTCCAGCATTTAGGCGTTCTACTTGGTTACCTCATCGTGTAATTATTACTACTGTTGGAATTAAAGTTGTTTCAAATATGATAAAGAATATAATTAATTCTGTGGTGGAGAAAGCCAGGATTAGTGAGATTTGTAGGATAATGGTTGTAATAGTGAAGGTTCGTTTTCGTGTGGTTGGTTCTATGGTTAGGTGGTTTTGACTAGCTAGTAGTATTAATGGTGTTAGTCAACATGATAGTGTAATTAATGGAGAGGAGATTTGGTCTACCCCTATGGAATGGTTAGAGTGGCATAGGGTTGTTTCTAGTGATGATTTAAATAGTTGTAGGCTTAGGAGGGCAATTATAAAGCTATGAATTGTTGATGTAGGTCATAATTGTTTTGTTGTACATAGTATTGTTGTTGGTAGTAGTAAGATAGTTGGTATTAGGATTTTTATCACTGTAGTAGGTTTAGGTTTAGTAAGTTATCTGAACCGTGAGTTCGGGAGGATGCCATTAGTAGGGATAGTCCGATGGCAGCTTCGCAGGCTGCTAGTGCCAGTATTAATATTGGAGTTGTTATAAAAGACGATATTTGTAGTTTAATTGTTCATATGGTTAGGGCAATGAATAAGGATAGTATTACGCTTTCCAAATATAGTAGGGTTAAAATTAGGTAGGTTTGGTGGAGTGATATGGCTGTAATACTAATAATGAAGGCTGAATAGTAGGTGAGGTGTAGGGGTGTTATTAGGGGACCATGAGAATTAGTCATGATTAACTAAGTCGAAATTAGTTGTCTTTTATTAGACTAGTTCCTTTTGTTATTCGGGTCATTCTAGTCCTCCTTGAATTCACTCGTAGATAAATCCTAATGTTAGTAATAATAGGATAATAATGGATCATATTAAGGTGTGGGTTGGTGATTGTAGTTGAATGGCTCATGGTAAGGGTAATAGTAATGCGATCTCTAAGTCAAATAGGAGAAATAGAATTGCTACTAGGAAAAATCGGATTGAAAATGGAAGGTGAGCTGATTCTAAGGGGTCAAAGCCGCATTCATATGGGGATAGTTTTTCACTATTTGGTTTTGTTAGTGCTAATCATAAATTTAGTATTATTAGGATTGTGGATAAGGAGAGTGCGATTGTCATATTTGAGATTATTGTGTTCATTACTCTTCTTTAGGGTTTAGCTAAAACTTAGTGATTGGAAGACACTTGTACTGTTATACTAGAAGAGTATGACCCTCATCAATAGATAGATACGTAAAGGAATAGTCAGACAACATCTACGAAATGTCAATATCATGCAGCTGCTTCGAAGCCAAAATGGTGGGTTGGGGTGAAGTGGAATATTATTTGACGTAGTAAGCAGACAGCTAGGAATGTTGATCCAATAATTACATGTAGTCCGTGAAATCCGGTTGCAACGAAGAATGTTGATCCATATACACCGTCAGCGATTGTAAAGGTGGATTCGTAGTACTCTATAGCTTGTAGGGTTGTGAAGTATAGTCCTAGTAGGATTGTGATTGTAAGGGCTTGAATCGTTTGGTTTCGATTGGCATGTATTAGGCTGTGGTGGGCTCAGGTGATTGTTACTCCTGAAGCTAAGAGTACTGTTGTATTTAGTAGGGGGACTTCAAATGGGTTTAGTGGGGTGATTCCTGTTGGGGGCCAATATCCTCCTAGTTCTGGAGTTGGGGCAAGACTTGAATGGTAGAATGCTCAGAAGAATCCGATAAAGAAGAAGACTTCTGATGTAATAAATAGGATTATTCCGTATCGTAATCCTTTTTGTACTTGTTTGGTATGATGTCCTTGAAAAGTTCCTTCTCGTACGATATCTCGTCATCATTGAAGTGTGGTTAATAGTATAGTTAGAAGGCCTAGAGTTATTAGTAGTGTAGAGTTGTGATGAAATCATATGGCTAGTCCTGAAGTTATTAGTAATGCTGCTATAGCACCTGTTAATGGTCATGGGCTTGGATTTACTATATGGAAGGCATGTGTTTGGTGGGCCATTAAGAGTTTTCTTCTAAATAGAGGCTTAGTAATAAGGCAAAGACGTAGGCTTGGATTATGGCTACGGCTAGTTCTAATACAGTTAATAAGAATAGGATAATTATGGTTAGAAGAGATACAGTTGGTATTGTTGGTAGTAAAGTTGTTATTGCAGTGGAAATAAGTTGAATTAATAGGTGACCAGCAGTTAAGTTAGCTGTGAGTCGAACGCCTAGAGCTAGTGGTCGTATTAGTAAGCTGATGGTTTCGATAATAATGAGAGCGGGTACTAGTGGAGTTGGGGTGCCTTCTGGTAGTAGATGTGCTAGTGATTTTGTTGGTTGGTTTGTGAAACCTGTAATTACTGTGGCCAGTCATAATGGAATAGCTAGTCCTATGTTTATTGAAAGTTGTGCAGTAGGGGTGAATGTGTAAGGGAGTAGTCCTAGTAGGTTGGTTGTTAATAGTATACATAGTAGTGTTGTTAGGATTAGAGATCATTGGTAGTTTGTTTTCACAACTGGTATTAATTGTTTTGTAAATATATGTGTTAGTCATAGTTGGAAGGTTAGTAGTGGATTAGTTTTTACTTGGTTATTTTTAGTTGGGAAAATAATTGAGGGTATTAATAAAGCTAAAATGCTTAGGTTTATTCCTAGAATTTGAGGGCTTATAAATTGGTCAAATAGTGTTAGGTTCATTTTCAGATTATAGGGTGTGTAAATTGATAGTGTGTGTATGTTTCGGTTGCAAGAATAGGATTGTTTATTGATTGGTGTGTTGTAATTTTTGGTTGAAGGATAAAGGTGTAGATTAATCAAGTTGATAAGAATATAGTAAACCATGGAGTTAGGTTTAGTTGTGGCATGTCACTAAGGAGGGCGGAGAGTTCTCTTTTTCTAGCTTAAAAGGCTAGTGCTATCCTGTTTAGCTTCTGTAGTGGTTAGATTATTGAAGATCAGTATTCAAAGTGTTTTAGTGGTACTGATTCTACTACAATTGGTATAAAACTATGGTTGGCTCCACAGATTTCTGAGCATTGCCCATAAAATACCCCTGGTTGTATAGTAATGAAGGTTGTTTGGTTTAATCGTCCTGGAACTGCGTCTGTTTTTACACCTAATGAGGGGATTGCTCATGAGTGTAAGACATCTTCAGCTGAGATTAATATTCGGATTGGTGATTCTATAGGTACAACTATTCGGTGGTCTACCTCTAATAGTCGGAAGTGTCCATTTAGTAGGTCTTGGGTGGGGACCATATAGGAATCAAATTCAATATTTTTGCAATCAGTATATTCGTAGGTTCAGTATCATTGATGTCCTATGGCTTTAATAGTTAAATGTGGACTATTAATTTCATCTATTAGGTATAAAACTTGTAGAGATGGAAGTGCAATTGTGATTAGGACGATAGCTGGGAGAATAGTTCATACTGTTTCTATTTCTTGAGCATTGGTAGTTTTTGTGTATGAGAGTTTTGTTGTTAATACTGATACAATAATATAAAGTACTAGAGTACTGATTAAGAATACGATTATTAGGGTGTGATCGTGAAAATAAATAAGTTCTTCTATGATTGGTGATATTGCATCTTGGAAGCCCAGTTGAAGTGGATTTGCCATTAAGTCGTAAAGGGGTTTAACCTATAATCTAATCTTGACAAGATTAAGTAATTTATTTACTAACGTCTTATAAGGAAGAAACATAAAGGTTATGTAGTTAGCTTGAAACTAATGACAGGGGGTTCAATTCCCTCCTTTCTTGACGAATTCTATCCGTTCATTAATGTAATAATATTCTTTGCCGACTTTGACGTGGGCAGCTTCTTCAAATGTGTGGTAGGGGGGTGGGCAGCCGTGTAGCCATTCTACATTAGTAGGTGTTTGTTCAATTGATTTTACTTTACGTTTTGAGGAGAATGCCTCTCAAATAATAAATATTATTATAATTACTGCTAGTAATGAAATTAGGGAGCCGATAGATGAAATTGTATTTCATAGGGTGTATGCATCTGGGTAATCAGAGTAACGTCGTGGTATTCCTGCTAATCCTAGGAAGTGTTGTGGGAAAAAGGTTATGTTTACGCCTGCAAATATTGTTCCAAAATGAATTTTAGTTCAGGTTTGGTGAAGTGAATATCCTGTAAATAGTGGGAATCAATGGGTAAATCCTGCTATAATAGCAAATACTGCTCCTATTGATAGGACGTAGTGGAAATGTGCTACAACGTAATAAGTGTCGTGTAGAACGATATCTAAGGATGAATTAGCTAGTACAATGCCTGTTAATCCGCCGATAGTAAATAGGAAGATGAAGCCTAGTGCTCACAGTATAGGGGCATCTCATTTAATTACTCCCCCATGTAATGTGGCTAGTCAACTAAATACTTTTACTCCTGTCGGGATAGCAATAATTATTGTTGCTGATGTAAAGTAAGCTCGTGTGTCTACATCTATTCCAACAGTAAATATATGGTGAGCTCACACGATAAAACCTAGGAAACCAATAGATAGTATAGCTCAGACTATTCCCATGTATCCAAATGGTTCATTTTTACCAGCGTAATAGGTTACTACATGGGAGATTATACCAAATCCTGGTAGAATAAGGATATATACTTCAGGGTGACCAAAAAATCAGAATAAATGTTGGTATAGAATTGGGTCACCCCCTCCTGATGGGTCAAAGAAGGTTGTGTTTAGATTTCGGTCTGTTAGTAGTATAGTAATACCTGCGGCTAGTACTGGCAGAGATAGAAGTAGTAAGATAGCTGTAATAAGTACAGATCACACGAATAGGGGTGTATGGTATTGTGATATGGCTGGGGATTTTATGTTGATTGTTGTAGTAATAAAATTGATGGCCCCTAAAATTGAAGATACGCCGGCCAGATGAAGAGAAAAAATAGTTAAGTCTACAGAGGCACCTGCATGAGCTAGATTACCTGCTAGAGGAGGGTAAACAGTTCATCCTGTTCCTGCACCTGCTTCAATTCCAGATGAGGCTAATAGTAGTAGTAGGGATGGAGGTAATAATCAGAAACTTATATTATTTATACGAGGAAATGCCATATCTGGTGCTCCGATTATTAAGGGGATAAGTCAATTTCCGAATCCGCCAATTATGATAGGTATTACTATAAAGAAAATTATAATGAAGGCGTGGGCTGTTACAATAACATTATAAATTTGATCATCTCCTAAAAGGGTCCCTGGTTGGCTTAGTTCTGCTCGAATTAATAGGCTTAGTGCTGTTCCAATTATGCCTGCTCAGGCGCCGAAAATTAAGTATAGAGTACCGATATCTTTATGATTAGTAGAAAAAAATCAGCGGGTAATAAACATAGGTAAGATAGCTAAGTGTCTAGCGTTGGGCTGTAAACTCTTTTACAAAGGTTCAATTCCTTTTCTTATCAAGGGGTAGATAACCTGGTGGTGAAGTTCACATCAAATTGCAAATTTGAAGATACACTTTTATTGGTGTCCGGGTTTTCCCGCTTTTTTAAGAGCGGGAAAAGTAGGTAGAAGCCCGCTGGATTGGGTGTTTAGCTGTTAACTAAATTATTGTGGGATCGAGGCCCATCTGTCTAGTAAGGCTTTAGCTTAATTAAAGTGTTTGAGTTGCATTCATAAGATGTAGGATAGAGTCCTATAAGTCTTGTCGGAGACTAAGAGAGTTTACTTCTTTTTTGGGGCTTTGAAGGCTCCTGGTTTATTATATCCTAAGTTTCCATAATATGGCTAGTAGTGTTGGTGTGATTGGAAGTAGTATAATAGAGAGGACGGTTATTGTGGCTAGGTAGGGTTTTTGGATTATTTTGTGGCGTCATTGTTGTGTGTAAGTAGTTGTGTTTGGTGGTAGCGTGATGGTTATGTAATAGGAGATTCGTAGGTAGAAGAATAGGCTGATTAATGATAGTAGGGCTATTACGGTAGCGGCGATAAGTATATGTTGTTTGGTTAGTTCTTGTAGAATTAATCATTTTGGTATAAATCCTGTTAGTGGGGGTAGTCCTGCTAGTGATATAAGGGTCAATATTATTATTGTGTTAAGGGTTGGTAGTTTTGTTCATGATGTCATTGTTGTAGAGATTTTGTTTGTTTCTAGTTGTTTGATTATTAGAAACAATACTGAGGTTATTATGATGTATGTGTAAAATATTATTAGTAGGAGTTTATGGGATAAGGTGATAATTGTGGATATTCATCCTAGGTTAGCAATAGATGAGAATGCTATAATTTTTCGGAGTTGGGTTTGATTTAGTCCTCCTCATCCGCCAATAAGGGCTGATGTTATTCCTAGTATTAGTATTAATGTTGTGTTTAAGGATTTAGCGGTTATTATTAGTAGGGATAGTGGGGCTAGTTTTTGTCAGGTAGTTAAAATTAAAGCTGTCATAATAGTAATTCCCTGTATAACTTCTGGTAGTCAGAGGTGGAATGGGGCTAATCCTAGTTTTATTGATAAGGCTGAAGTGATAATTACACATGAAGTGCTGTCGTGTATTTGTGTGATATTTCATTGTCCGTGTATTCAGGCATTGTTTATGCTTGCAAATAAGATTAATGTTGATGCAGCTGCTTGTGTTAGGAAATATTTAATAGCGGCTTCGGTTGCCCGTGGGTGATGTTTTTTGGTTATTAATGGAATGATAGCTAAGGTACTAGCTTCTAGTCCAATTCAGGCTAATATTCAATGGTTGCTAGAGATTGTAATTACTGGACCCATAATTAGGCTTGAAACTACAATGGTGTTTATATGGGGGTTCATTTAGCAGAGGAGGGATTTTAACCGTCATTTTTGGGGTATGGGCCCAATAGCTTTGTTAGCTGACTTTACTAGGATATAGTATAGTGGAAGTATAGAGGGTTTTGATCTCTCTGGTGTAGGTTCGAGTCCTATTTTTCTAAGGAGACGAGAGGGTTATTAGCCTCTATGATTTACCCTATCAAGGTAATCCTTTAAGTTCAGGCACGTATCCTATGGTATTGGGGGTAATCCTGCGAAAGTAATTGGTATTGAAATATGTCAGAGACATATAGCTATAGTGATGGGAAGGAAGTTTTTTCATAATAAGTGTATTAGTTGGTCGTATCGGAATCGTGGGTAGGAAGCTCGAATTCATAGGAAGCCTGCTGAAAGTATTATTACTTTTAATATTAGTGATAGTGAAAATAATTCTGGAATGTTAGTGTTAGTTGGGCTAAGGAATAGAATGGTAGAGAGGGTATTTATTATGAGGATATTTGCGTATTCTGTTAGGAAGAATAGGGCGAATGGGCCTGCAGCATATTCGACGTTGAATCCAGATACTAGTTCGGATTCTCCTTCAGTGAGGTCAAATGGTGCTCGGTTAGTTTCTGCTAGTGTAGAAGTGTACCATATCATTATTAATGGTCAGGAGGAGAATATTAGGTATATAGGTTCTTGTGTTGTGATAAATGTTTGTAGGTTAAATCCGCCTGAGAATAAAATTATAGATAGGATAATGATTCCTAAAGTAATTTCATATGAGATGGTTTGGGCTACTGCTCGAAGCGCTCCTATTAAAGCGTATTTTGAGTTTGAGGCTCATCCTGATCACAGAATTGAGTAGACTATTAAACTAGAAAGTGAAATTATAAATAGAAGTCCTATATTTAAATCTGTTAGTGGGAATGGCATAGGGAGTGGAAGTCAAATTGATATGGCTAGTATAAGAGCTAAGATTGGAGATACGGTAAATATAATAGTAAGTGAATTTAGTGGGTGAATTGGTTCTTTGATGAATAGTTTTATTCCATCTGCTATTGGTTGTAGTAGCCCGTGTGGGCCTACTATATTGGGGCCTTTACGAAATTGTATATATCCTATTAGTTTTCGTTCTATTAAAGTAAGGAAGGCTACGGCGATTAGGATTGAGGCTATATATGTGAGTGGGGATATTAGGTTGGATAGTAGGATGTTAATAGTTGGGGAGGGGACTTGAACCCCTGAGTAAAGGGTTTAAGTCTTTTGCATTTTCCTAGCTCTGCCACTCCAACCAAGCCCTTTTATAGGGCTGAAATATTTTGTTCTTATTGTTAGTTAAGTTATTTTCACTAATGTAAGGTAAGGTTTATCGTTATTATGGACTTTGTCTTTTCAATCCTTTCGTACTAGAAAAGGCCCATATATAGATAGAAACCGACCTGGATTGCTCCGGTCTGAACTCAGATCACGTAGGACTATTAATCGTTGAACAAACGAACCCTTGATAGCGGCTGCGCCATTAGGATGTCCTGATCCAACATCGAGGTCGTAAACCCCATCATTGATAAGGGCTCTGAGATGGGATTGCGCTGTTATCCCTGGGGTAGCTTGGTTCGTTGATCAATTATATTGGATCTTTTTGCCGTAGGCACTTTGAACTGTAGATCTAGGTGTAGAATTTGTGTTCTGTCTTCGGAGGTTTTGTTATACTCCGAGGTCGCCCCAACCCAAAATACGTATCAGTGCGTGTGATTATGAACCTATAGGTATATATTGTTACTAGTTGATGGATATTTGAAGTTCCACAGGGTCTTCTCGTCTTATATAGTTATTTCTGCTTTTGCACAGGAAGATCAATTTCACTGATTGTTTGTAAGAGACAGATAGAACCTCGTTTAGCCATTCATTCTAGTCTTTATTTAAAAGACAAGTGATTACGCTACCTTTGCACGGTTAGGATACCGTGGCCGTTTAATATATCACTGGGCAGGCATTGCCCCTAATACTTGTTATTGCTAGGGGTTATGTTTTTGGTAAACAGTCGGGTTCTTTGTTTGCCTAGTTCCTTTTACAAATTTTAATCTTTCTTATATGCGCTCCTGTGTTGGGTTAACAGTTTGGTTTATATATTTGTTTTAGGTATTTTTAGTGTTATAGTTAACTGTTAATAATCAGTAAGGTATTTATTGTGATTTAAGCTAGCGCATTAGAGAAGGTTTTACCTTCTTGTTACTAATTTTAGCATTTGTTCTTCTATAAGGGTAGAATGGCTCGATGCTGGGTGGGAAAAAGATTACTGTTAATATTAGTTATTAATGAGCTTTGACGCTTTCTTTAGTGATGGTTGCTTTAAGTCCTACTAGTGTTATATTGTGATGTCTTGTTCTTCATTTTAGGTTGTATCCTTTTTCAATTGAGCTGTACCTCAATTGAATATATCTTAAGTCTTTCGTGAATAACTTTTAGTTGTTTTTAGGAGATTTAAGGTTGAACTTATATTCTTTTGTCGAGCAACCAGCTATTACTAAGTTCGTTAGGCTTTTCACTTCTACTTATAGATCTGTCCACTCTTTTGCCACAGAGACGGAGTTAGCTTTTGTGTTGTAGGCTGTCTTTAAGTAGCTCACTTAGTTTCGGGGGTTTAAACTTTAGTTCTCTTTGCTTAAATGTACTTGCTAAATCATGATGCAGGAGGTACAAGGGTTGATCTTTGCTTTTTTTGGCTTAGTGAATGTTTCATGTTTTTCATTTTTCCCTTGCGGTACTATCTTTATTGCTCCAATTATCTTTTCTATCACCTATACTTGGATGGTAGAATGTTTTAGTTTTAAGTGGGGTGGGATAAGTCTTATTTGTTGAGATGTTTTGTTGTTCGGGCTAGGAGTTTTGCTCAAAATAGTCTTTTTAATGGACATCTTTCAGGTGTAGACTGAGTGCTTGTTTATCATAAGCTATATTTTGGTGTTATTCCAAGTACGCCTTCCGGTGCACTTACCTTGTTACGACTTGCCTCATCTTTTTATTTGTTGTGGATTATTTATATGTAATTAGATTATTGAGGAGGGTGACGGGCGGTGTGTGCGTACCTCAGGACCGGCTTAAATTGGGCTCTCTTTTCCCAGTTTACTGCTAAATCCTGCTTGTAGAACCTATTTCAAGGTATCTTTCCGTAGTTATTTCTAATATAGAAAATGTAGCCCATTTCTTCCATCTCAGTAAGCTACACCTTGACCTGATTTGTTAATTGTTTAGATTATTTTGCTTACTTTTTATCTTTCATAAGGTAAGCTATGACGGCGGTATATAGGCGGAGTTGGCAAGAGATGGTGAGGTGAATCGTGGATTGTCGATTATAGAACAGGCTCCTCTAGGTGGGTTTGAGGTACCGCCAAGTCCTTAGAGTTTTAAGCATGTTTAGCTCGTAATTCTCTGGCGGATATTTTTTGTATTTAAAATATCTAAGTTTAGGGCTAAGCATAGTGGGGTATCTAATCCCAGTTTGTGTCTTAGCAATCGTGAGTTCGAATAGATCTATTTTATTAAGGTTATTTTCATAGTGTGTAAGTGTGTACTTTTACGTATAACAGTTAAGTAATGGTTTTACCTTAATTTTTTAGATTATTTTAGTCACATTTTACGCCGTTGTTTGTTAGTTTGAGCTTCTTGTATGGCCGCGGTGGCTGGCACAAGATTTACCAGCTCTAGTTTACTGTAATTAAGTCAAGCTTGTGCTTATTGCTTAATTTTTATCACTGCTGATTACCCTTGGGGGAGTGGCAGAAGCTAGGTGTTATGGGCTATCATGGTGTGCCTGATACCGACTCCTTTAGTTTGGTTGAACTGCTAGGGATTTCTCACTGGTGTGCTGAGACTTGCATGTGTAATTTTAGTAACAACTAACGGTAAGGTTAGGACTAAGTCTTTGTGTTTTTGGGGTTTTTAAAAATCCATCTTGGCAACTTCAGTGCCGTGCTTTGGTATTAAGCTACAATAAC